ATTTCTTTCTTTATTTATTTCTTTATTTATTTCTTTATTTATTTCTTTATTTATTACCACTCCGTCGTCCGCGAATCTATTGGTTTAACCGACATAAGGAAGGGCTTCCGTTAGGATGCGGAGTGGAACCTCTTAGAGGAGCCTTTGAATATATCGTTCATTTTCTCATGGGTTGAAAAGGGACGGGACAAGGATATACCCTAAGAAAGCCTTCCCGATAGACTCTTCTTGTTCTGTGTAGTTGAAGATTTAGTGACTTTGCCAAATGAACCATATCTATACGAAAATGATGATATCGATACCACCCGCTCGCCTCTCGTGATTAGCTCCTCGCGTACGCTCCCGCTATGGAAATGAGTCCTTCGTTAAGCTCTCGTCATTGGTCAGTTCCCGTCACTCAACCTCAATAAGAAGATCCTCTTATTGAGTGAGTTATTGACTTATTTTAATTTCTTCTTTTACCCGGAAGAAATGGCTTTTTTTTATGCCTATGCTCCATCACTAGTTACTACTACAGCCAATAGACTCTTTTTTGATTGATTTCCTTACTTTTGTTCTGGTTAATACTACCCATTAGTGGAGCTAGGAGATTCGGTTGTTTAACCTGAGGCAATGAAATTGTTGCGATGGCCCTTTGATTGTCCCGCGGACTCGCTTTCTCTCTCGATTGAAGTTTCGGGATCAGTTGATTATGCCCGGTGCATGTGCCGGTTAAGGTTGACAGTGCCTCTGACCACCCCTATCTCTAAAGGGGCTTATGTGACTGGTCTCGCTGACTTAATCGCTGACAGGCTTTCATTCTTATATAGATCTCTCAGAGATGTTTTTTCATTCTATTGTATGTAAGGATGGATGAGAATTGGTTTCGCCATCCTCATAGCCGGAAGCCTGATCTACTCTCTCTGGTCATTGCCTTAGTCAGCTTCGACTCTGTCTATTGAACGAGAATCCCCCAGAATGCGCGGAGCGCGATTGACCACTTTTTGGATGTATATCTTGGTACTACACATCTTCGGCTGCTTGGAATCTTGGTTGAACTTTCTCATGAGTTCGTGGGACAGGAGAATATTGTCAACAATGCCACGCCCCTTAATAAACGCGGTCTGATTGAGGCTTACTATCTTAGGAAGAATCGAAGCAAGTCTATTGGCGAGTATCTGCGCACTAATCTTTTTAAGGAAATGGAAGATTGATATCGGGCGGAAGTGATCGAAGGAGGCGCAGACGTCTTTCTTCGGGATCAAGGTGATTAAGGTTTTTTTAGATTTCAACAAGTCTATAAATAAGTTTCCAGAATTGCAAAAATCCTTAATGGTTCTACAGATGTCTTCTTTTATTAGTTGCTGGTAGAAGGACGCCCCGTCTGGTCCAGGGGCTTAGTTCGGGTTGGATTTTCTAACTAAACAATTTCCTCATCAGAGAGATCTCTGATCAGCTCCCTATTGTCCTCATCACATACTTTCTTCGGTAAGGTGAAGTACGGAGTGTTGCAGCCAGCAGAGATCTATGCACGGTTAAGGAGTCTTTGTTTGAAAGAAAGAGGCCGCTTCCCTCCCAATAGCTTTAGGTTTCGTGATATGCCTCCCATCGTCCGTGTCGATTTCAATGATTGAGTTCTTGAATCTTATCGTCACAATGGAGGCGTAGAAGAACGTCGGAGTTTTGGTCCCCTAGATGTAGCCAGTCTACTCTAGGACTTCTGCCTAAATCAGTCTTCCTCGTCATTAAGTCTTCGTAGTAGCCTTTCGTCTCTTTATCCCTGTCAGCAAGCACCCCATTCAAAGGATCAGATTGAATCTTTTTGTAGAAAGTTTCCAACTCAAAGCGTATAGAGTTCACATCTCTTTTGATATTACCGTCAGTCTCTCTGTTCCAAGCGCTCGAAAGCCGGAGCGCGCTAGGGAACAAGCGTTCTCGCCGGAGCGCGCCGCAGCTTTCCGTTTTCTCTCTTTCACGGCTTTCCGCTTTTTTCTAGCGACAACAAAGATGTTCATCCCTCGTATTCCAAGCATTCCTACCAGTAGCTTCGAATGTGGGGTATTTCATCCACACGTGGAAGAAGCGAAAGGGTTTTGGCAGAAACCTATTGGCAGATTGCATGGAGAGAATGGCCGGAGAGTGGTCTGAAAGGCCCACGGGAAGGAATTTTCCTGATGCGTCAGGAAATCGCTGCATCCACTCGCAAAATACGATCAAGCTTGCAGAGGATCCTATTAAAGCATTCTTTCTTGCTCCAGGTGAAGGCATGTCAAATGGCTTTCATATCTGTCGTATCGCATTCAACGAGACAGTTATGCAATTCTTCAAGTAAAGAGAAGGGCTTTTCATTTTCGGAGGAGATGATGTTGAAGTCTCCCATGATAACCCATAGAGAGTTAGTGCTTGATGAGACATCGCCAAAGCTCTCTTCTCTCCAGCACAGAATTTGAGCCGATTGAATACAAATCAAAATGAAGAGTTAACCGGGCGATGAATGAGCTGTCTTTGGATTGGAGTCGAAAGATGGAGAAGATTTGAGCCACTTTCTTGCTCGCTTCGCCCCTTTTTTGTCAACATGAGTTGGGCTAACGGGGAAAGGAGTTTTTGTCAGGTTGAGGTCAAAGCGAAAGCGTCTTCATCCAATGGCCCGGCAAAAGTGCTAGTTCCAGTATTGGAGGAAAGCAAGGAAGTGAGCTTTAAGCAAGGTAAGGAAAGCAAAAGAGAAGTGTGCAGCAAGTCGATCAATCCAACTGTGAAAAACCTTATGGCAAGGTACTCTAATTGTCGAGACAAGAAAAGTGGGGGGAAAGAGAATATCCATCTAGTGGCTTCAGCCTCTTTTCCTTCTCGCTATGCTCATGATTAGTATTATTTGTTTGAGCCGGCTCGGGAACAAAAGGAACAGTTATCTCATCACTATGTATACTGTACCCGGGAATAGAAGCTATGTCCACCTTATCCCCCCTACGACTAATACAAAATGGGGGCTCGTGGTTCTCGACCAGTGACATCTGCTTCGCCTGCTCGTCAAGATATGAAATCTATTAGCTTTCATTTTTGTAAGGAGTTGGGGCACATTAAGTTCCATTGTCCTGCCAACGGAAGAAATCATTCTCACCTCGCTCATCCCGGTACAGCTACGCCTGCAGTGACTTCTTCCCCGGATGTTGTCTCCGTTGCCATTGGGTTGTCCTCCGCACCATTTCCATCTGTCCAACTATGGTGTCACTGGACTTCATACAGCAACTTCTCCCTCACCTTGTCCAAGCTTGATCTTGGACCTTTATCTCTGGTATGGGTCTCACTTATTGTTATTTGATGGAGGTGCCTCGAATCATATGACTGGTAATGGCTGGCTCTCTGTTACATGGCACTGCTCCTCTTTCAGGTAACCCCTCTATCTTAACTGCTGATGGATCTTTATTAGATCTTGTGTTGGTTCTATTCGTTCGTCTCAGAAATCCTGCCCTTATCTCATTTTCACTTCTTTATATGTATGTCTGTTGGCCAACCAAGTGGTTAATAAAAAATAAGAAAGTAATGTAACCTTCTCTAAATCTGGTTGCGTTGTGTAGGACCTACGAACCGGGGCAACCGGAAAGCGGATTGGGAGAGGCCGTAAAGCTGGCCGCCTGTTCCACTTGGAGTTTTGTCATCATCCACCTACTATTTATCTCGCAGCTGCGGATATAGGGCCACCTTTTTTAGCATCTCAGTTGTGGCATCAGCGTGCGTCTGGTACATATTTCTGTCTCTCGTCTTCGTCGTACCGGGTGTTTAGGTGATTTTTGTTTTCAGTCCTCTGACTCGTTTGATGTGTCAAATTAATCGGGTTGCAAGTTGGCAAAACACTTGTGGTCCTCCCGTTTCAGTCTAGTGACACTGTATGTAACTACTCAACTGCCCCCGTCTGAGATAATGCATTCTGATATTTGAGGTCCCCTATTTCTTTTGGCAAACAAAAGGCTTTGTGTTGATCCTCAATCTCGTCGCCTTCTGGTCTCTAGTGGATATATAAATAAGTGCTGTTCTTTCGTCGAAAGTGTTTTATCCTTCATCTTTCTTTGCCGTAGCTTCTGTAGGGTCCCGAGTCAACCTCTATTCGACTTTCCTCTCCTGAGACTTCGTCTTTGCCATCTGCTGATGACTCTCACCCTCGTCGACGTGTCTCGTGTCCATCGTCCCCCAATTACGATAGTCTACTGTCGCAGGGCTCCCGGTGACATTCCTATATAGGTTTTTTATAGGCATTCACAGCAGCTTGCGGCCTCGCCAGATCAGACATCTCCGGTTGTCGATCCTCCGACTAAGCCACAGGTTCGTAGGTCTTCTCGCATTTTCACTCAGCCTCGTTGAATCTCACTTGTTCACTCCTCGTCATCGTGCCTTTTTAGCTGCTGTTCACCCTTTCCATGAGCCTCAGTCAACTAGGGAGGCAGGCTGCCGCTATTCCATGTTGGCAACTGGCAATGTCTGAAGAACTTACTGCCCTTCAGCAGAATGCCATTTGGGATCTTGTTCTTCTTCCGTCTGGTAAGGTTGCTATTGGTTGCCGTTGGGTTTCTAAAGTTAAGATGCGATCTGATGGGTCTGTTGAGAGATACAAAGCTAGGCTGGTCGCCAGAGCTTACTCCTGGGAGTATGGCATAGACTATGAGGAGACTGTGGCTAAGATGACTAGTGTAAGAACCTTTATTGCCGGCTATCAGTTAGACGTTCAAAATATGCCTTCAACCATGGTGATCTTCATGAGGAGGTGTACATGCCCTGGACAACATTCAGCTCCTTCTCCTCTTGTCTGCCCCTTACGCAAAGCGATCTATGGTCTCCCTCGAGCGTTGGTTTTAGAAGTTTAGCACAGTGGTTATCCAGGTGCTCGGAGTGATCATGATTAGGCCATGTTCGTCTCCGTTTTTCCTCGAGGACGTGCTATTCTGTTGTTGTATGTTGATGATATGAAACTTACTGGTGATTACCCCGTTACCATATCGCTGATCAAGTGTCGCCTTCATCAATTATTT